CGTATTCAGGACCAATACGTTGTTGTATACCCGCAGATATTTCTCTTTCTAACCAAACAATTACTAGTACACCTATTGTGATTCCTAATACAGGAGTAAAAATAGGAATAAGCATCCATATGATCTCATAAACCTCTTTTAAGGATTCCAATCTAGAAAAAGAATTGATAGCTTGTACTTCTGTTGTATCAATTATCATTTTAACGATCAACTTCTCCCATAATGATATCTATACTACCTAGTATCGTCATAATATCAGCCAATTTCATTCTTTTAACTAACTGAGGAAGAATTTGCAAATTAATAAACCCCGGTGGGCGAATTTTATAGCGCCAAGGAAAAACACCCTTATCTCCGATCAGAAAAATTCCCAATTCTCCCTTTGGTGCTTCGACTCTCGCATAAAGTTCTTGTTTCGACAATTCAAAAGTCGGAGAAGGTTTTTTACTAATGAATCGATAGTCAAACTCATTCCATAGAGTATCTTTTACTCGAGCAAAGCGACGGGTTTCTAAATTTTCATAGGGCCCTCCCGGAATTCCTTCTAGGGCCTGTTGAATAATTTTTATGGATTCTGTCATTTCACTGATTCGTACTAAATAACGAGCTAATGAATCCCCCTCTTTTTGCCATTGGACTTCCCAATCAAATTCGTCGTAACACTCATAATGATCCACTTTACGAAGATCCCATTGTATTCCGGAAGCTCGTAGCATTGGTCCCGACAAACCCCAATTTATTGCTTCCTCTCCACCAATAATGCCTACTCCCTCAACTCGTTGTAAAAAAATGGGATTCCGCGTAATAAGCTTCTGATATTCAGCAATTCCTGTTAAAAAATAATCGCAAAAATCCAAGCATTTATCTATCCACCCATGAGGTAAATCAGCAGCGACTCCACCAATACGAAAAAAATTGTGCATCATTCGCATACCGGTGGCAGCTTCGAATAGGTCATATATAAATTCTCTTTCTCGAAAAATATAGAAGAAAGGAGTCTGCGCCCCAATATCTGCCATAAAAGGGCCAAGCCATAACAAATGCGAAGCTATACGACTTAACTCTAACATAATGACTCTGATATAACTGGCCCTTTTAGGGACTTGAATATTGCCTAATTGCTCTGGTGCATTTACAGTTATTGCTTCTGTGAACATAGTAGCTAAATAATCCCAACGTGTTACATAAGGCAAATATTGTATAATTGTTCGATTTTCTGCAATTTTTTCCATACCTCTGTGTAAATAACCCAATATGGGTTCACAGTCAATAACATCTTCACCATCTAGAGTAACAATAAGTCGAAGAACACCATGCATTGATGGGTGGTGAGGTCCCATATTGACTATCATGAGGTCTTTTCTTGTAGCTGATCCAGTCATAGGTTTTTCCTGATTCATTCTTCCATGAATTGCTGAAAGCGAAAAGAAGTTCATCAAACTTTAAGCGATAATTCAACCTAACTCTTCAAATTAACGAGTTTTTCTCTCTCGAATATCCAACTGGCCTATTAATTCTTTATAACGCGCTCTATTTTTTTTTGACAAATAAGCCAGCAACCGTTGACGTTTTCCCAAAATTTTCCGCAGACCTCTCTGAGATAAATAGTCTTTTTTGTGCAATTCCAAATGTGAAGTAAGTCTCCGTATCTTATTGGTGAAACTTACTACTTGAAATTCAACAGATCCTCTGTTTTCTTTGTTTTCTTCTTGTTCTTGAAAAATAATTGAAATAAATGAATTTTTTACCATAAAATAATTTAACACTCCCCTTTTTACAGATATTTATTTTATTGAGCAGTAATAATAATGTCAGAAATTTTAATGTAGTATACACAATAATCAGAATTTCTTTATAGACTCCTGATTTTATAAATTAACATTAATATTAATAAATCCGATTTTGGAGTTCATTTTTATAGTGATACAAAAAGACGAGACCAAATAGTTTAGTACGAAGATTCTCTTGATTAATTTCTAGCTTTAATTGATACGCCATTTCCCATTTCCTACGTCATTTCCTTATTATTGCAGTATCCTAATGTAAGACAGGGGATATGTTCATTTGGTTGGTTGCATATAACATGGATATATTTCGATCACGGACAGAAAACTATAGAATATATAGGAAACTCAAAATTTTGAATCATGGATACATATATATCCTTAACATACTCAAGCGGCTGCCATTATTGGTATCAAACCAATAGCGATTCATACAAGCTAAATCTTCTAATCGATAATTAGGCCAAAAAAAGAACTTGAATTTAATTAATTCTTTTTTTTTTAGGTCAAAATGTGGACTTTCATCCAAAAATTGACTCCATTTTTTTATCTTGTTCTCCTTGTAAACTAATGTATTTCTATCCACACCAGTGTTATTCTTTAAATTCAAATTGAAAGAAATGAGAATTCTTAATTCTCTACGACGTCTAGACGATAAAATTTTTTCAGGAAGAAGCAAATCATAATTCTCTTTGTCTGTATTTTTAGCAACGTTTTTTTGTTTTCGGTATCTTTGATTACTTTGGTGCTTACTTTTATGAACCAACGAAATACCTATGATTTGATACATAAAAAACTGTCCGTCATTTTTTAGAGATAGGCGGGCAGGTTCGATAATTAATATTCCGTTTTTCATTAATTGTGTAAGATTTAAAGGCCTCCTCATTATATCCAGATTCATTTCTTTCCTTTGAATATAGGATATAGTAATTTTTCTTACATTTATCAGGCTAAGTAGGAGACCATATATCTGGGTATTATTTATCATTTTTTGATTCAATTTCCGTCCAGTCCATCTTAATTGCAACGGAAAATCTCCTTTAAGGAATATTTGTAGTTTTTCGATCGATTCTAAAAAAGACTCTTCAATATTGTTTTGATTCTTTAATTCAAAATATTGTTTTGAATTTGATGGGCTAAAATTAAAAAAATACTCCTCTTGCTTTCCGTTGATATTTTGATTTTCACTAAAATTGGGATTTATATTCAAATTTAAAAGAAGTAATTTGCTTGGGAGAAACCAAGGTTTCTCTTTATATTTATGATAAAGTATCACAAACTCTGGAAAGAAAAAAACTTTCGGATTCGATATGAGGCAATTTAAGATTAAGATTTTTTCATTCATTCCCATCCAATCAAAAAATACCTTTTTGTAATTTATTTCGGAATTTGAATCAATCGGAAGATAAAAAAGACCATTATTATGAATTTTATCCATTATTTGGTCCTTATTAGGTTCAACCTTAATATTTATATTTTTATTAATTTTACACAAAAATTTTCTATCTTTATTTTTTTCCATATATATAATATCGCTTTTTCCTAGAGAATTCTTGCTAGGAATATTCTTGAGTATGTTAAAAAATTTTTCTTTATTTCTAGTGGAATTTTCTGGGTTCTTATTTGTTTCTAATGATGATCTATAAATATAGGAATTATTCTTAGTTTCAGAATGAATATATTTATATGATAAAAGATCATATCTATAGTTTTTTTTTAAATTATCCTCTTTATTTCGTAATAAATAGACTTTCACATTTTGTTTTTTTTTTGAATCAAATAATGGGTCTTTTTCAGAGGAATACCATTTGTTTAAATCTTTATTTTGAGACGTATCGCATTGATTGATTCTATTTCGCCATTTTTGGGGGATTAATCTAGACGATGTAATCTGAGATAAATCGTATTGATAATGACCTCTTAACCAGTTTTTCCAGGGGTTCATTCCAGAATTTGGAAGGTTCTTATGTCTTAATTCGGAATGGAATAGTCCTTGTCTTCCAAAAAAATCCTTTATTTCAGTCTTAAGAAAAAAAGACGGTCCATTATATTGAAGAATAGATTTTAACTTATTGAAGTTAAGAATTTGGGTTTGTGATAATTTTAAAAATACATATTTTTGTGACAAGTAAGATAAATCAAAAAAAATATCTGACTTCTGCTTACTATTTCTAAGATTATCAAAAGCCCTTTTTATAGTCATCGGCAAAATAAAGTAAATTTTATTTTTTTTTTTTTTATTAATCCTTTCTGGATTTGTTTCCTTATTGTCAATGTATTTATCATTATCAAGAATTTTTTTTGTTGATTCGATAAAAAGTTGTAGAGGGATTTTTCGCATATTACTGATACATAGAAAGATATCTATATATATTTTTTCAATGAAAAATTGAACTATTAATTCAATATTTTTTCTTTTTAATATTTTCAAAATTTTTGGGGATGATTCTGCATTCTTCTTTTTCTTTTTTTTGATTCCTGGCGTTTCTTTTTTTTTATTTTTTTTCATTTCTTCTATTTCATTTTTGATTGTGTTTCTTCTATCAATCTTATGTTTCATTTCTTTTTCTGCCTGTGAATAATTTGTCCAACCTGTAGATCGAATTTGACTAAGTGATTCAGAAATTATCTCATTGCTGGTTATGGAATCTTTTTCTGTTTGAGTTTTACTTGATTCATATATTTCTCTGGGTATAAATTCTCTCGATATAAATACTGGAATTTTCTTTCCTTTAAAAAGTTCTTTTTTTATTCGTTTTACAAACAAAAATGCTTTTTCTTCTGTCTTTTTTATTTTTTTAAAAATTCTTTGAACTCTAAAATTCAATTTTCTGATTTTGACTTGATAGTCTATCTCTTTCAATTTATAGTCTATCTCTTTCAAAATGGGTTCAAAAAAGGAAGGTGTTTTTCGAGGAGGACCAAAAGGATATTCCGCTTCCATTCCCGAAACTGTTAAAAAACAAGAATCAAATTCATCTTGTTGCTTTAGATCTCTATCAGAATCATAGAGTCCTAGCTTAGATCTGTGCCAAGGTTTCAAATGAAAAGGATATAGGATTTTTATCTGAAAACCCCCTCTAAACCAATATTTAGGAAGTTTTGTTTTCGAGAATTGAAGACCCCTAGCGTTGCATTTTAGATAAATTTCTCTATTCCAATCTTGAAAATCCTCATACCATTCCGGAGATTGTCTTAATAAAAAACGGACGATAT